TTGCTAATCGGTGATAAGACTCCGGAAATTAGAAATACTAAAATAGGAATAACACTTGATATTATTAGAAACGCCCAGAATATATCATATTCGTAAATCAGAAACATAGGCGCACTCCTATGAATGTGGAAAATATACTAGATTAATCGAGTCGAATTGGAATTAACTTAATAACTCACCCATAACCAGTTAGTCAAAACAAAAATTGATTCAAGCGCCCAAGTTTCTTTGCTTGCTTTGGTACATGTCTCTTTTCAAGATTTATCGATTTTTTCTATTATGTTTACTTCAATTTTTGAATTTTTCGATATTGTTATTCGATATTGCCATAGTATAAAGAAGACGCTCCTCTCGCCTTTTACTTCGGATTCTTTCTAAAAAAATGGGGGGAATTCAAAATAGAATTTTCATTTTTTGTTTAGTTGTTTAGAATTTCTAAATTTCTAATAGAATTGAAATTTCGTAGAATTTATTGAAATTTAGTAGAATTTCCAAATTCTTATTTTCATTTTTTTTTTTATTAAAAATTCGAAATTAAATATTTAATAAAAGAAAATTTAAATTTTTCTTTTTTAATTTATGTAGAAATTGAAAATATTATTTAAACTATTAATTATTTAATTAATTATTTAAACTATTTATTAATTATTATTATTATATTAATTCTAAATTATTATATTAATTATATATAGAATTCTATTCTATTAATATTCGATGAATATTTATTCTATATTTGATTCTCTATTAAAATATAGAATATTAATTTATTACTTATTACTATTTTTTTTTTTTTTTTACTATTTTATTTATTAATTTCTATTTTCAATTTATTAAATATTTTTTAGAGTAAAAAAAAATTTCATTTATATTACTATTTCTATTACTATGATATATATTAATAAAATCATTAATATATTAATAATTTCTATATAAATTTCTATATTAGTTTTCTATATCATTTATTAGTTTTCTATATCATTTACTAATTTCTATATTTTTTTCTATATTATACTATCATTTTTTAGTATATTACTATATTATTGATTAGATTATTAATTAATCTATATATAATTAATCTATATATATATTAAGTTAAGATTTATATATTATTTTTAGATTCTTTATTTGTATTATTTATTATTAATTCGAAATATTAATTAATATTAATAAGGAATACGAATTAATAAGAATATAAGAAGTATATTGTTTACTTTATCTTTCTATTCTTTATATTGATATTGAATTGATATTGAATACGGCAAAAAGAACTCCTTTTTTTCTTTACGAAGTACATGAAGTATGCCAAAAACCTATTTTACAATGTTAACAATGAAAGTTTTCAAAGATTTTCTCATTTTTCAAACTTCGACTTGTGAACTTGTCCATAAATACAGTACGTGGTTCTTAAATTCGTGTAACTTACTAGAGGATTGGGGTTTGGTTGGGTTAGGTTGGAATGTGTTTTTAATCGAGTTCATGTCACGATTTTACCTCGAAAAATTCATTAGGCTTGAATAGGTAGCAAAAAGATAAAGAAAAAAGTCTCACTAACTTGTTAATTACGGGCAGGAGGGGAGGAAATTGCATATGTAATTGATTGACCTATGAAGAGGAATGAAGAAATTATGGTTTGTTTAACCAAGATTCGAACAAATACAAATTGGATTTACCTACTGAAATGTGATTTTTTTGGTTTCAGTTTTATGTCTCGGCCCTGAATGATTGTTGTGAGCAAGCTTATGAGAATGGTTTTTTTTTGATGAACCAAGTAATCGCCCCCAAGCGACCAGTTCCAAACAACAAAGAAAAAAAAGAATGAAGAAATGAAAACAAGAATTTTTTTATTTGAATTTTTTTTAGGGCTATACGGATTCGAACCGTAGACCTTCTCGGTAAAAGAGCTCAAACTTATTATTATCAAAATGATTCGAACTTTTTCAAAGACCCAACATGCATTTTTTTTTTTTTTTTTTTGCATTGGGCTCATTCATTAACTGATATAAATAATCAGTTAGTCTACCATAATTCTCTTGATAGAAAGATAACAAAATGGCTCTATGTGCTCGGATTTATTGATTCCGATCCGAGAGCACTACCAAAGTGTTTCAAAGAAGGGTTATCCTGATGTAGGTTTGCTTTTGACTTAGATCAATCTAAGTTAAATAGAATCTCCATTGCCCCGCTTCTGCTTAAAGAATACAGTATGAAACTTTATACACCTTAAAGTTCATAGGATAGGAAGAAAAGAGAATTTTTTGAGGTCCTTATACTCATTATGCCTAGCATTGAATAGACTGCGTATTTACCTTATCAAGGTCTTAAATCAATGATGGGGTTATATTGGGCGTCTAAAAGGATACCTAAGTTTACCCGAATCTTTTGTGTCAGGCTATTGTTCTCTAAAAGTCATGGAGTAAGACATCGACTTATTAATAAGTCTTTTGATTACATGATGGCCTTCTTTGAAAAAAAAAACATTGGCGCGCGTGTAAACGAGGTG